GCTTTTAAAGGAAAAAAGCCCTCCACTGGCCTTAGGAGCCAGCATCTCTTGGTGCAAATCCAAGTAAAAGCTTAACCCTACAATAAACTACCATCCTCTAATTCGAACTTCAACTACCCTACACTTCAAGACAAAAGGACTTTAACCTTTGCTACCGACCCCCAAAGCCGGCATTCTAATTAAATTACGTCTTGTACTCTTATAGCTTAATTATAAAGTATAGCGCTGAAAACGCTAAGATGAACCCTAAAAAGTTCTGAGAGTATAAAGGTTTGGTCCTGACCTTATTATTGACTGTTTCTCAACTTACACATGCAAGTCTCAGCACTCCAGTGAGAACGCCCTTAAAACCTTCCCCAGGTCAAGGAGCCGGCATCAGGCGCAACTACTTGCCCACAACACCTAGTCTCACCACACCCCCAAGGGTAATCAGCAGTGATAAATATTGTCTATAAGCGATAGCTTGACCCAGTTAGAGAAAAGAGAGCCGGCCAACCCGGTGCCAGCCGCCGCGGCTACACCATGGGGCTCAAGTTAATCATCATCGGCGTTAAGCGTGATTAAAGTTTCAACAAATTAGGGTCAAATTAAAACTTAGTAGTAATAAGCTTGTTATTAAGAAGAACATAAACGAAAGTTACCCTAATCTTTATTCTTGAATACACGACAGCTAGGAACACAAACTGGGATTAGATACCCCATTATGCCTAACCGTAAACAATTTACTTACACCAACCAGCGCCAGGGAATTACGAGCAATGCTTAAAACCCAAAGGATTTGACGGTGTCCCACCCACCTAGAGGAGCCTGTTTTATAATCGATGATCCCCGCTATACCCAACCACTTCTAGCTCTTCAGTCTGTATACCTCCGTCGAAAGTCTACCATGTGAACGTTCCCAGTAGGCCCAATGACCATTCCTCCATACGTCAGGTCAAGGTGCAGCTAACGAAGTGGTAAATAATGGGCTACAATTTCTAAAATAGAACAAACGAAAGACTATGTGAAACCATAGTCACGAAGGCGGATTTAGTAGTAAAAAGAAAATAGAGAGTTCTTTTTAACCTGGCTCTGGGACGCGTACACACCGCCCGTCACCCTCTTCAACAAAACCCCTTATCAGTTTATAACCCAATTTTTATCTTAGAAGAGGCAAGTCGTAACATGGTAAGTGTACTGGAAAGTGCACTTGGCATATACAAAATGTAGCTTAATTAAAGCCCCTCGCTTACACCGAGCCAATATCTGTTTAACTCAGATCATTTTGAGCCTAAAATCTAGCCCATAAAACTCTTATGTAAATATTAACTTACTGATTTATAACAAAACATTTTTATATTCTAGTACAGGAGATCGAAAAATTACTAAGCGCATTAGATGAAGTACCGCAAGGGAATGATGAAATAAAAATGAAATAACTTTAAAGCCTAAAATAGCAGAGACACCCCCTTGTACCTTTTGCATCATGGTCTAGCTAGTCTAACCAAGCAAAAAGAATTTTAGTTTGACACCCCGAAACTAAGCGAGCTACTTCAAAACAGCCCTTTGGGGCCAACCCATCTCTGTTGCAAAAGAGTGGGAAGATCTTCAAGTAGAGGTGAAACGCCTACCGAGCTTAGAGATAGCTGGTTGTTCAGGAAAAGAGTTTTAGCTCTACCTTAAGTTTCTATATTTTACAAAAAAAAATTTTTAACTCAAGAGCTATTCAAATAAGGCACAGCTTATTTGAAACAGGATACAACCTAAAACATTGGGTAAATAAGGGTAACCCAAACAAAGTGGGCCTAAAAGCAGCCACCTTTCAAAAAGCGTTATAGCTTAACTATAATTACCCCTAATCTTATTCATTATTCTTAACCCTTCATCTGTACTGAACTATTTTATACCCCTATAAAAAATATTATGCTAGAACTAGTAACAAGAACTCGATTTTCTCCAAAATGTAAGCATAAGCCAAAACGGACTATCCATTAGCACTTAACGTAAATGCCTTCACCATAGCAACAAACCTCCAGAAAACCCTATAACCTTGCACGTTACCCTAACACTAGAACATTTAAGGAAAGATTAAAAGAGAAAGAAGGAACTCGGCAAATTTCAGCCCCGCCTGTTTACCAAAAACATCGCCTCTTGACAAAACATAAGAGGTCCAGCCTGCCCAGTGACAAACTTTAACGGCCGCGGTACCCTAACCGTGCGAAGGTAGCATAATCACTTGTTCTTTAAATAGGGACTAGTATCAACGGCATCACGAGGGCTGTACTGTCTCCTTTCTCTAATCAGTGAAACTGATCTCCCCGTGAAGAAGCGGGGATTAAACTATAAGACGAGAAGACCCCATGGAGCTTTAAGCAATGTATTCACCCCTGCACCTTTACATCAACCAAACATAAGAGACCTGAATACTAGCTTTAGGTTGGGGGGACCACGGAGTATAATATAACCTCCATGACAAACGGGCTACGCCCTTATCCACGAGCTACAACTCTAAGAATCAATAAACTGATGTTTTATGACCCGATAATTCGATCAACGAACCAAGTTACCCTGGGGATAACAGCGCAATCTACTTCAAGAGCCCATATCGACAAGTAGGTTTACGACCTCGATGTTGGATCAGGGTATCCCAGTGGTGCAGCCGCTACTAATGGTTCGTTTGTTCAACGATTAAAACCCTACGTGATCTGAGTTCAGACCGGAGCAATCCAGGTCGGTTTCTATCTATAAAGAGTTTCCCCTAGTACGAAAGGATCGGGGCAACATGGCCAATGCTCAAATAAGCCATACTTATTCACTAATGAAACTATCTCAATTAGCTAAAACTACTATTTAACCCTAAACCAGGGTAGTTAGTGTGGCAGAACATGGTTATGCAAAAGATCTAAGCCCTTTCAACTGGGGTTCAAATCCCCTCACTAACTTATGATACTACTTTATAAACATCTCCTCCCCTTACTCTACATTGTCCCAATCCTCCTAGCAGTTGCATTCCTTACACTAATCGAACGAAAAGTCCTAGGTTTTATACAACACCGTAAAGGCCCTAATGTTGTAGGACCATTTGGTCTCCTTCAACCCGTCGCTGATGGTATTAAATTATTCATCAAAGAACCCATCCGCCCGTCAACATCCTCTCAAATCCTATTTATCCTGACCCCTACCCTAGCCCTAACCCTTGCAATAACCATATGAATACCTTTTCCCCTCCCTATCCCCTATTCTAATATAAACCTTAGCATCTTATTTATTCTAGCTATTTCTAGCCTTACCGTCTATACCATTTTAGGCTCAGGATGAGCCTCAAACTCTAAATATGCCCTTATTGGTGCACTTCGAGCTGTCGCCCAAACTATCTCTTACGAAGTCACCATAGCCCTCATTATCTTATGTACTATTTTCCTTACAGGAGGATTCACCTTAACTGCTTTCAGCTTTACTCAACAATACACCTGACTTATTATCCCATTTTGACCCCTCGCCTTTATATGATTTGTTTCAACACTAGCCGAAACTAATCGAGCCCCATTTGACCTCACTGAAGGAGAATCAGAACTAGTATCAGGTTTTAATGTCGAATATGCAGCAGGACCCTTCGCCCTATTTTTTCTAGCAGAGTATGCTAATATTCTTATGATAAATACCCTTTCAGCCATTATTTTCCTCGGCCCCTGTACATCCCAACCTTACTCAATACCTATACTTATTGTTAAAGCCTCAATCTTATCAATATTCTTCCTTTGAATTCGAGCATCCTACCCTCGATTCCGTTATGATCAACTCATACATTTGGTTTGAAAAAATTTTCTCCCTTTATCTCTTGCCCTAATTATTTCTCATATTTCCATCCCTACTTCTATACTATTTACTCCACCACTTCCATGGAAGCGTGCCCGAAAGATAAGGACCTCCTTGATAGGGAGGCTCATAGGGGTTCAAACCCCCTCACTTCCTTTAAAAAGATAGGAATTGAACCTACACCTAAGAGATCAAAACCCTTAGTACTTCCATTATACTACTCTTTAGTAAAGTCAGCTAAACAAGCTTTTGGGCCCATACCCCAACAATGTTGGTTAAAATCCTTCCTTTACTAATTAACCCCCTCGCTTTAACAATTTTCCTCTCAAGCTTAGCCATCGGAACCACTATTACTTTATCAAGCTATCATTGACTCCTCGCCTGAATCGGCCTTGAAATCAACACACTAGCTATTATCCCAATAATAACAACCAACCCACATCCACGAGCCATTGAAGCTGCTACAAAATATTTCTTGACACAAGCAGCAGCTTCTGCCTTAGTTTTATTTTCAAGCCTCATCAATGCATGACAAACAGGAGAATGAGCTATTTACACTCTTACTGACCTACCAATAACTGCCCTTTCCATTGCTCTTATAATAAAATTAGGCTTAGCCCCTATACATTTCTGATTACCTGAAGTCATTCAAGGAATCTCACTACCAACAGGCCTCATTCTATCTACTTGGCAAAAAATTGCCCCCATAACACTTATTCTCCAAACTTCTCACCTCATTAACCTCAACCTAACAATCACTTTAGGCCTTACTTCAATCTTAATCGGTGGTTGGGGAGGAATTGGACAAACCCAAATCCGAAAAATTATGGCTTTCTCCTCCATTGGGCACCTAGGATGAATAATTATTATTCTAAAGTTCAACCCCCTACTCTCCCTATTCAATTTTCTCCTTTACATTATTATAACTACTGCGATATTTATGTCACTTATTTCAATTAAAGCCACAAAAATATCAGAAATCTCTACCTCATGACATAAAACCCCTACTCTAGCCGCAACTTCAATACTTGTTTTACTTTCCTTAGCAGGCCTACCTCCACTAACAGGCTTTGCCCCAAAACTTTTAATCACCTTAGAATTAGTGAAACAAAGTGCTATCCTCCTCGCTGCAATAATTATATTTGCCTCCCTCCTAGCTCTATTCTTCTACCTACGACTTACCTACATCATCACCCTCACCCTTCCACCAAACACTTCTAATTCACTCTCCACTTGACGAATGCCCAAAAAATTTTACTCTCTTACTCCTATTTCTGCTACACTTGCTACTGCCCTCCTCCCACTCACCCCTACCCTTCTTATTTTATAGAAACTTAGGCTAACAAGACCAAAGGCCTTCAAAGCCTTAAGCGAAGGTTAAACCCCTTCAGTTTCTGTACCACTTGCAAAATGTTTACCTACACTTATGCAACTTGGACATTTAATCTATCTACCCCCTAGAATGACGGGCCTCGATCCCGCGATATTTTAGTTAACAGCTAAACACTCTATCCAGCGAGCTTCATTCTACCTCCAAACAAACCTTAACACACCCCACCCCGTCACACCACAAACCTATACTACACTTTACCCGCACATATAGCCAACTCACTATATGAACGTACTAAACATGTCTAATAATCATTCATTACTTATATTCGATACTAAGACATACACATTAATCTTTTATATAGGATATGAATGTACTTAGACATCTATGTCTAATAATCATTCATATATATTGGTACATATTAAGATGTACATATTAATCTTTTATATAGGATATGAATGTACTTAGACATCTATGTCTAATAATCATTCATATATATTGGTACATATTAAGATGTACATATTAATCTTTTATATAGGATATGAATGTATAAGGACATTATATGAATGTATAAGGACATTATATGAATGTATAAGGACATTATATGAATGTATAAGGACATTATATGAATGTATAAGGACATTATATGAATGTATAAGGACATTATATGAATGTATAAGGACATTATATGAATGTATAAGGACATTATATGTCTAATAATCATTCATATATATAGGTACATATTAAGACGTACATATTAATCTCTAATACATTATATGAATGTATAAGGACATTATATGTCTAATAATCATTCATATATATAGGTACATATTAAGACGTACATATTAATCTCTAATACATTATATGAATGTATAAGGACATTATATGAATGTATAAGGACATTATATGAATGTATAAAGACATTATATGTTTAATAATCATTCATATATATAGGTACATATTAAGATGTACATATAATCCTTACAAACATTATATGAATGCTCTAAGACTATTACAGATATTAATTATCATAAAACTTAGGACATCTAAAGACAGACTTTAAACAATGTAAATGCTTGATTCAAATTGTTCAATTTTCAACAGAAGTATCTGGTAACAGTATTATATATTCATGGTAACTGTCCATTTTATGCATAGTTGATTGTACTATCTCTTGCTTAAGTAAATTCATATCTTAATCTAAGTGAGTCCAACTGGATCTTCCAAATTCCTCAATACTACCCTTAGAATCTAATGATAAAACCTTAAATAATCTTAACTTTACACCTTCAATACCTCATCACTTATTCACCAATATTTCTGTATGTATCATTCATATTAATAAGCTAAAACCCTTACTTGTATTGAGTATACGTCTAATTATTTCAATATACCTGCATAATTCACCTATCATGGACCTTTAATATAAAACATAAAATGTATAATACTCATATTATTACTTAGACTATGAATTTGCCAGACAAATTACAGTGCTGACCTAATCTGGTTCTCATCTCCTAAGCTAACGAGTACTTGACGATCTTTGTTTAGACCATACGTCCTTTTACCTGGCCACTTGTGCTTTAGTACGGCACGACGGTGCCATCTACGGGGTCAAGAATGTGTAATCATCCCTCTGCCGCAGTTCAGGAGGTATCTGACGGAAGTGAATCTATGGACATCCATTGTTTACGGACTTCAATTGCATTCTAAAGGGTAACCCTCCTATGCGTTAAAGACCTACCTACAGGTTCCAACCACTTATGACGTCCAGGTCTACTGGTATTTTTTTGGGGGGGTACTTTCACTCGACATCTCTAGTGAACACCGCAGCATCTAATCAAGACATGCGCACATAGTGTAGGCTGCATTCATTAAACTTGTAATTGGCCTGCTACATATAGTCAGGTTATGTACATACGTTCTAAGCTGCATTCATTCAGCATTATTACTTGTTTGTTGCATTTCAGTCAATGCTCGAAGGACATAATGCTTAATCCCCATAAGTGATATTCCTCCCCCCGTAATCTCCCGACTTTTCCTCGAAAAAATTATTTTTTTTTCGCGATACCCCCCCCTTTCCCCCCCCACAGCAGTTTCTCCTACATTGGCCTTAAAACCCCCCCCGAGATTAAGTGTAGAAAAAAGACTAACCATGAAGGCTTGGCCATACCAAGCTTTACCCTAAATACTGTAACACACCTATACAAATGTTCTTTACCCTAAATATAAATATATTTCTGTTCATTAATTCATTAAAACCTTTTTATTTGCTTTATCTCTTCTCATACAACACAAGAACTACCTCCTAACCACTTGGAGAGATAAAGCCCTCACCCTAAAACCTATTTCATAAATTACATACACTGCTCTGATAGCTTAAACTAAAGCACCGGTCTTGTAAGCCGGAGACTGCAGCTTAACCCCTGCTCAGAGCCTCAAAGCAAACCTTTCTACAACCCATTATAAAACAAACTACCTAATCATACAAAATTAACCCCTTTGTTCTTCAGGACTTACAGGATATTAACCTACATCTCCTGAATGCAACAAACTATTTCCTGTAATATTTTAGTCAACTAAATATTTTATCCAGTGAACAATTCTACTTCTCCCGCTTCTTAAAAACGGGAGAAGCCCCGGCAAATGCTATTTACTTTTTTTCATTTAAAAGTTATATTTCCCACCTCATTAGAAGCTATATGCAACAGTTTAAACTGTCAATGAGTGATTCCACCACCCTTAATGATATGCCTCAACTTAATCCGATTTCCATAACTTATATGCTCTTCCTTATGAACTATCCTGAAACTACAAGCGCGCAGACTTAACATGACAATAGATTTATTTAGTCAATTTGCCTCCCCAACTTCATTTGGTATCCCCCTAATCCTTGTAGCTACACTTACCCCCTGATTATTTTTTCCGACTCCCTCAACACGCTGAGTAAATAACCTCCTCTTAACTTTCCAAAACTGATTCCTGATGCTGTTTACTAAACAACTTCTTTTACCCCTTAATTTTCCTGCCCATAAATGAGCCTTTATGCTATCATCCTTAATAGTTTTTCTTTTGAGCATAAACTTACTGGGCTTACTCCCTTATACTTTTACACCTACAACCCAGCTCTCTATAAATCTTGCATTAGCTGTTCCACTCTGATTAGCTACTGTTCTTGTAGGTTTCCGCAATCAGTTTTCTCACTCTCTAGCCCACTTTTTACCAGAAGGCACCCCTACCCCGCTCATCCCAATTCTTATCTTAATCGAAACTATTAGCCTCTTCATCCGACCTTTAGCTTTAGGAGTTCGACTTACAGCTAACTTGACTGCCGGACACCTTTTGATTCACCTAATTTCAGCCGCTGTATTAGCAATCTTCCCATTATCAGCCGCAACTTCCCTGGTTACTTTTCTTATCCTTATCCTCCTTACAATTCTTGAAATTGCAGTTGCCATAATCCAAGCTTATGTTTTTGTACTACTTCTAAGCCTATACCTGCAAGAGAACACTTACGGCCCATAAACGCTTTTTACAAATAGATATTATTGACCTGAAAGATTATCATTTTCTATACACATATTTATGGCCCACCAAGCACACGCTTTTCATATAGTAAACCCCAGCCCTTGACCCCTAACGGGAGCCGCCGCCGCTTTTTTATTAACATCAGGCCTCGCCGCATGATTTCATCTTAACACTTTTCTTATTTTAATTATAGGCTTAACCCTTATACTTATAACTATGGCTCAATGATGACGAGATGTAGTCCGTGAAGGAACCTTCCAAGGCCACCATACTCCGCCAGTTCAAAAAGGACTTCGCTATGGGATAATTTTATTTATTACCTCAGAAGTATTTTTCTTTATTGGCTTCTTCTGAGCATTCTATAATGCTAGCCTAGCCCCTACTCCAGAAATTGGTGAATGCTGACCACCAGCAGGAATTACCCCATTTAATCCATTTGAAATTCCCCTTCTTAATACAGCAGTCCTACTGGCCTCAGGCGTTTCAGTTACATGAGCCCACCACAGTATTATACAAGCTGACCGTAAAGGGGCTCTTCAAGCCTTAGCTATTACAGTTACTCTAGGACTCTATTTTACACTCCTCCAAGCCATAGAATATTATGAAGCCCCATTTACTATTGCGGATGGCATCTACGGAACAACTTTTTTCGTAGCTACAGGCTTCCACGGCTTACATGTAATTATTGGCTCAGTATTCCTAATCACCTGCCTCCTCCGCCAACTTTTCTACCACTTCACTTCCCAGCACCACTTTGGCTTTGAAGCCGCCGCATGATATTGACACTTTGTAGACGTTGTCTGGCTTTTCCTTTATGTTTCCATTTACTGATGAGGCTCTTACTTTCTTAATATAATTAATATGTGTGACTTCCAATCATACTATCTTGGTGGAACCCCAAGAGTAAGTAATGTTAATATTCTTTTTAATAGCCTCCCTAGTCTCATTTATTTTAGCACTCGTAAGTTTTTGACTTCCTCTTATTACACCTGATACAGAAAAATTATCACCCTACGAATGTGGCTTCGACCCCCTCGGCTCTGCTCGCCTTCCTTACTCAATGCGATTCTTCTTAGTAGCTATTCTTTTTTTACTTTTTGATCTAGAGATTGCCCTCCTTCTCCCTACCCCCTGAGCCATCCAACTCCCTAGCCCAATTTCATCCATTATCTGAGCCTCTATCATCATCATTCTCTTAACCTTAGGCTTCATTTATGAATGACTTCAAGGGGGCTTAGAATGAGCTGAATGGGGCGCTAGTCCAAAAAAGACAGTTGATTTCGGCTCAACAAATTATGGTTCAAGTCCATAGCACCCTTATGATCTTCACCCTAGTCATAATATTTTCTACTGTCCTTGCAGGCTTAGCTTTCCACCGTATACACCTTTTATCAGCCCTGCTCTGCTTAGAGGGTATGATACTCACTATTTTTGTAGCTTTAAGTCTTTGACCAGGCCAATTACTATCAACCCCCCTTATAGCCCCTTTAATTATATTAACTATGTCAGCTTGTGAAGCAGGGTTAGGCCTGTCCCTAATAGTAGCTACAGCCCGCTCTCATGGTAATGATAATCTAAAAACCCTAAATTTACTACAATGTTAATAATCTTTACTGCATGATTTTCTCTATTTATTACAACCATACTAACACCTCCTAAACATTTATGGGCTTTAATTACAGGCCAAGGATTTTTAATTGCATTTTTTTCTATCTCATGGATTTTTCTCCAAGACTTTAATTTTTCTAACTCCCTCTTTTTTATTGATAAAATCTCAGGCCCATTAGCTATTCTAACCTGCTGACTATTCCCCTTAACAATGCTAGCTAGCCAAAGCAAAATACATCTTGAACCAGTAAACCGTCAACGAACTTACATTGCTAATAGTATCTTCTTACAACTCACTACACTCTTAGCTTTTACAACTTCAGATTTAATATTATTTTTCATTTTCTTTGAAGCCTCATTAGTTCCGACCATAATTATTATTACTCGGTGAGGTGCCCAAGAACGACGCCTAGAAGCCGGAATATACCTAGCATTCTATACTATAATGGGTGCAGTTCCATTAATATTGTGATTTATCGAATTTTACTTTACTAATGCCTCTTTATCCCCAACCTTGACTAGTATGCTTCATATGACTGAGACCATTAAAAATTATCCGGGCTTATTCTGATTAATATTTAATATAGCATTCCTTGTTAAACTCCCTATGTTCTGTCTCCACTTATGACTTCCCAAAGCCCACGTTGAAGCCCCAATTGCAGGCTCTATGATTCTAGCTGGAACTCTACTAAAATTAGGGGGTTATGGAATTCTACGTACAGCCCCACTCCTTCAGGAAGCTATCCTTAACCAAACCCTTCTTATCATACTCATCTCAATTCTTGGTATTCTAGCAACCGCCCTCCTATGCTTACGACAAACAGACCTTAAATCACTTATTGCAATATCCTCCGTAAGCCACATAAATATAGTAGTGGCTGCTGCTTTAATCTCTTCCCCATCTAGTTATTCAGGAGCAATAGCAATAATAATCGCTCATGGACTCACCTCATCAGCCCTTTTTTGTCTTGCTAACACCACCTATGAACGCACAAATAGCCGAACAATAATTCTGCTCCGAGGAGCCCTCATTATTTTTCCGCTCGCCGGAGCATGATGATTAGTAATTATCCTCTTCAACATAGCCCTCCCTCCTACAATTAATTTTGCAGCAGAAATGTTAATTATAATCTCACTCTTAAACTGATCAATTATTGCCTTCCTTATCGTAGCCCTCAACTTAATTTTTACAACCGCTTACACTTTATATGTCCTCTGATCTACCCAACGCGGTCCCCTCCCAAATCATATTAAAATATTATTTCCCTATCAAATTCGAGAACATCTTCTTCTTCTACTCCACATCCTCCCAGGTCTTCTTCTTGTCCTAAAACCAGAACTTATTTTCCTATGTAAGTATAGTTTAATAAAAACCCCAGATTGTGATTCTGGAAATAAAGGTTAAAATCCTTTTACTCACCGAGCCAGCCTGGCGTAATGAGTACTGCTAATTCCTCACCACCATGGTTCAATTCCATGGCTAGCTCGCACTTGTACTTTTTTAACCAATCGTACTAGTCATGCTCGAAATAAATACAATAGTCTTTACCACAATAATAATTTCAATTTTATTAATTATTTATCCCCTTTTAAACCCATGATCTAAGCTATTTTATGTAAACGCCAAAAATGCAGTTAAAAAAGCATTTTTTATCTCTACTATCCCTCTTCTACTGTTCCTGTCTCAAGGTCAAATAGATTCTTCAGCTAACCTAAAATGATTAGACCTTGGTATTTCTAACCTCTGCCTTACAACCCAATTTGATAAATACACTATTCTCTTTATCCCTGTAGCCCTTATAGTTACCTGAAGCATTCTAGAATTTTCTTTATGGTACATACAAAGTGACCCTAACATTAATGGCTTCTTCAAATATCTCTTGATTTTCTTACTCGCTATAATTACTCTAGTTTCTGCAGGCAACCTTTTGCTTCTATTTATCGGCTGAGAGGGTGTCGGAATCATATCTTTTTTACTAATCGGCTGATACCATGCCCGAAGCAACGCCGCAGCCGCAGCTTTACAAGCTGTACTTTATAATCGCCTTGGGGACATTGGTTTCCTACTAACATTTTGTTGATTAATAAAAAATGCTCAATCAGTAGAACTCCCTTATATTTTATCTATACCTCCCTCAACCATTCTTTTACTAGGATTCATCACAGCCGCAGCAAGTAAATCTGCCCAATTTGGCCTTCACCCATGACTCGCCTCAGCAATAGAAGGTCCAACCCCTGTCTCCGCCCTTCTTCATTCAAGCACAATGGTAGTCGCCGGTATTTTTCTTCTTATTCGTATTCATCCTCTTATTTCACAAAACGCAACAGCCCTAACAATCTGTCTCTGCTTGGGAGCAATCTCCACATTCTTTGCTGCCACCTGCGCCTTAACCCAAAATGATATTAAAAAAATTATTGCCTACTCTACTTCTAGTCAACTAGGATTAATAATAGTCGCTATCGGCCTCAACTTTCCATACCTTGCCTTCTTCCACATTTGCACCCATGCATTTTTTAAAGCTATACTATTCTTATGTTCAGGACTTATTATTCATTCAATTAATGATGAACAAGATATCCGAAAAATAGGCGGTCTACAATACACCCTCCCAATTACAACTTCATGTTTATCCATTGGTAGTTTTGCCCTAATAGGCATTCCCTTTCTTGCAGGATTTTATTCTAAAGATGCTATTATTGAAGCGGCCAACACATCCTACGCTAACTCAACCGCCCTTCTTCTTACTTTGATCGCCACTGCTTTTACTGCAGTTTATAGCATACGGCTAATTTATTTTGCTTCAATATTACACCCACGTACTAACCCTACACTTCTTTTTGACGAAAACGACACCCGTATCCTTAACTCCCTGACTCGCCTCGCCATCGGGAGCATCATAGCCGGATTAATCATTTATAATATTACTTTACCAAACCACCCCCTTGTTTATACTCTGCCTACTTTTATAAAATTGACCGCCCTTATTGTTACCCTTTTAGCTTTCACTGTAGCTTACGACTTAGCTAAAATCTTTTGAACAACCACACCCCAAAACTCTAATTCTAAAAAATACGACCCTTTATTTTATAATCAAATTATTCACCGCACTTCCTCTGGCACCTCTCTCAATCTCTCAAGCCAAATTATCACCCACCTCTTAGAATCTATTATACTAAAAAAAATAGGACCAGACTATATTCAAGACACTCAACTGCAACCCATCAAAGTTACTCGTACCTCCCAAACCGGCTTAATTAAAACCTATCTTTCAGTCTTCTTCATTACCCTCGCCATTATCCTTACCTTACAGCTCGTAAGGCTCCCCCTCATTTATACCCCCGCACTACTTCTAATGCTACAAAAAGTGTCAACAATAACGCTCACCCCCCAAAAAATAAAAACCATCCCCCATTACACAACAAATCCCCAGTCCCCCATCACTCATTATTCCCTTCCCCTCACCCGATCCCAGAGGACAAAACCTTCATCCCACTATACTCATTATATACCCCTAATAAAACTAATACTAAAAAATTAAAAATTACTAGGTAAATTACTATTACACGACTCCCTCATGCCTCAGGATAAGGCTCTGCCACTAACGCTGAACAATAAGCAAATACAACCATTATCCCTCCTAAATAAACAAGGAATAATACTAAAGATAAAAAACTAACGCCCCCTTTAGCTAATATTAAACACCCAACCCCAGAACCCCCAACTAAACCTAATGCAGCATAATAAGGTGAAGGGTTAGAAGCCACCGCCAAAAGCCCAATTAATATACAAAGTTCTATAATCATCTATTCTTGCCAGGAGTTTAACCTGGACCTATAGCTTGAAAAGCTATTGCTGTTATTCAACTACAAAAACTTATGACCCCAACAATTCGAAAATCCCACCCCCTCCTCAAAATTATTAATAATTCTTTTATTGACCTCCCAACACCAACCAACATCTCCTCCTGATGAAATTTTGGCTCTCTTCTAGGTATTTGCCTTATTGCCCAAATCGCTACTGGCCTATTCCTAGCTATGCATTATACAGCTGACACCTCCCTTGCTTTCTCTTCTGTCGCTCACATCTGCCGAGATGTTAATAATGGCTGATTGCTACGTAACCTTCATGCTAATGGCGCATCATTCTTCTTCATCTGTATTTACTTTCATATCGGACGAGGCTTATACTATGGCTCTTATTTACATAAAGAAACATGGAATATTGGAGTAATTCTTCTTTTCCTAGTAATAGCCACAGCTTTTGTCGGCTATGTTTTACCATGAGGTCAAATATCATTCTGAGGCGCTACCGTAATTACTAACCTTCTGTCAGCTGCACCTTACATCGGCTCAGACCTTGTTCAATGAATTTGAGGCGGGTTCTCAGTAGACAATGCCACTCTTACCCGGTTCTTTACATTTCATTTTATCCTCCCATTTATTATTGCAGCAGCAAGCATAATCCATCTTCTCTTTCTCCACCAAACAGGGTCATCCAATCCGGCAGGCCTTAACTCCAACTTTGATAAAATTCCATTCCACCCATACTTCACATTTAAAGACCTTTTAGGCTTTATTATTCTACTAGGAGCCTTAACAGCTATTTCTACATTTTCCCCAAACCTCTTAGGTGATCCAGACAACTTCACCCCAGCTAACCCCCTAGTCACCCCACCCCACATTAAACCGGAATGATATTTTCTATTTGCCTACGCCATTTTACGCTCAATCCCTAACAAACTCGGGGGAGTCCTCGCCCTTCTCTTCTCTATCTTAATTCTCTTCCTTATGCCTATTGTCCACACTTCAAAATTACGCTCACTCATCTTTCGTCCAGCCACTAAAGTTTTCTTTTGAACCCTAATTGCTAACACAATAATTCTCACATGAATCGGCGGACAACCAGTTGAAGACCCTTTTGTAACCATTGGACAGATTGCATCAGGACTATACTTCTTTATTTTTGCTCTTCTTCTTCCAACTCTCGGAATCATGGAAAATAAACTCCTAAAAGTATAACACAAGCCTTTGTTTCACATGTTCATATAGCTATTCATTATATAAATACTAAAACATATGTCTAATAATCATTCATTACTTATTATTCGATACTAAGACATACACATTAATCTTTTATATAGGATATGAATGTACTTAGACATTTATGTCTAATAATCATTCATATATATTGGTACATATTAAGATGTACATATTAATCTTTTATATAGGATATGAATGTACTTAGACATCTATGTCTAATAATCATTCATATATATTGGTACATATTAAGATGTACATATTAATCTTTTATATAGGATATGAATGTATAAGGACATTATATGAATGTATAAGGACATTATATGAATGTATAAGGACATTATATGAATGTATAAGGACATTATATGAATGTATAAGGACATTATATGAATGTATAAGGACATTATATGAATGTATAAGGACATTATATGAATGTATAAGGACATTATATGTCTAATAATCATTCATATATATAGGTACATATTAAGACGTACATATTAATCTCTAATACATTATATGAATGTATAAGGACATTATATGTCTAATAATCATTCATATATATAGGTACATATTAAGACGTACATATTAATCTCTAATACATTATATGAATGTATAAGGACATTATATGAATGTATAAGGACATTATATGAATGTATAAAGACATTATATGTTTAATAATCATTCATATATATAGGTACATATTAAGATGTACATATAATCCTTACAAACATTATATGAATGCTCTAAGACTATTACAGATATTAATTATCATAAAACTTAGGACATCTAAAGACAGACTTTAAACAATGTAAATGCTTGATTCAAATTGTTCAATTTTCAACAGAAGTATCTGGTAACAGTATTATATATTCATGGTAACTGTCCATTTTATGCATAGTTGATTGTACTATCTCTTGCTTAAGTAAATTCATATCTTAATCTAAGTGAGTCCAACTGGATCTTCCAAATTCCTCAATACTACCCTTAGAATCTAATGATAAAACCTTAAATAATCTTAACTTTACACCTTCAATACCTCATCACTTATTCACCAATATTTCTGTATGTATCATTCATATTAATAAGCTAAAACCCTTACTTGTATTGAGTATACGTCTAATTATTTCAATATACCTGCATAATTCACCTATCATGGACCTTTAATATAAAACATAAAATGTATAATACTCATATTATTACTTAGACTATGAATTTGCCAGACAAATTACAGTGCTGACCTAATCTGGTTCTCATCTCCTAAGCTAACGAGTACTTGACGATCTTTGTTTAGACCATACGTCCTTTTACCTGGCCACTTGTGCTTTAGTACGGCACGACGGTGCCATCTACGGGGTCAAGAATGTGTAATCATCCCTCTGCCGCAGTTCAGGAGGTATCTGACGGAAGTGAATCTATGGACATCCATTGTTTACGGACTTCAATTGCATTCTAAAGGGTAACCCTCCTATGCGTTAAAGACCTACCTACAGGTTCCAACCACTTATGACGTCCAGGTCTACTGGTATTTTTTTGGGGGGGTACTTTCACTCGACATCTCTAGTGAACACCGCAGCATCTAATCAAGACATGCGCACATAGTGTAGGCTGCATTCATTAAACTTGTAATTGGCCTGCTACATATAGTCAGGTTATGTACATACGTTCTAAGCTGCATTCATTCAGCATTATTACTTGTTTGTTGCATTTCAGTCAATGCTCGAAGGACATAATGCTTAATCCCCATAAGTGATATTCCTCCCCCCGTAATCTCCCGACTTTTCCTCGAAAAAATTATTTTTTTTTCGCGATACCCCCCCCTTTCCCCCCCCACAGCAGTTTCTCCTACATTGGCCTTAAAACCCCCCCCGAGATTAAGTGTAGAAAAAAGACTAACCATGAAGGCTTGGCCATACCAAGCTTTACCCTAAATACTGTAACACACCTATACAAATGTTCTTTACCCTAAATATAAATATATTTCTGTTCATTAATTCATTAAAACCTTTTTATTTGCTTTATCTCTTCTCATACAACACAAGAACTACCTCCTAACCACTTGGAGAGATAAAGCCCTCACCCTAAAACCTATTTCATAAATTACATACACTGCTCTGATAGCTTAAACTAAAGCACCGGTCTTGTAAGCCGGAGACTGCAGCTTAACCCCTGCTCAGAGCCTCAAAGCAAACCTTTCTACAACCCATTATAAAACAAACTACCTAATCATACAAAATTAACCCCTTTGTTCTTCAGGACTTACAGGATATTAACCTACATCTCCTGAATGCAACTCAGGCCCTTTAATTTAAGATAAAGCCCTTTAGAATAATGAACCGTCAACTATTCTAATAAACCACTGCTTCCACTTCTTAAACAAGAAGCTCCGGCAGGTATCACCCTGCATCTTGTGGTTTGCAACCACACGTGTAACACCCCAGAGCCTGATAAAGAGAGGACTTAAACCTCCGTCTTCGGGGCTACAACCCGCCACCTGCTCGGCCACTTTACCTGTGATAATCACCCGTTGATTCTTTTCTACTAATCATAAAGACATCGGAACTCTGTATCTGATCTTCGGCGCATGAGCAGGGATAATCGGAACCGCCCTAAGCCTGCTTATCCGAGCAGAACTAAGCCAACCGGGAACCCTTCTGGGAGACGACCAGATTTATAATGTCATTGTAACCGCCCACGCATTTGTAATAATCTTCTTCATAGTAATACCTATCTTAATCGGAGGTTTTGGTAATTGATTAGTCCCCTTGATAATTGGAGCCCCTGACATAGCTTTCCCCCGAATAAACAACATAAGCTTCTGACTTTTACCTCCATCCTTTTTTCTTCTCCTAGCGTCATCAACGGTGGAAGCTGGAGCCGGAACAGGTTGAACTGTTTACCCACCCTTAGCAGGCAACCTTGCCCACGCAGGCCCATCAGTTGATCTAGCAATCTTTTCTCTTCACCTAGCCGGAGTCTCCTCTATTCTAGGAGCTATTAACTTTATTACAACAATTATTAATATAAAACCCTCATCCATAACACAATACCAAACCCCACTCTTTGTCTGATCAGTCCTAATTACCGCAGTACTTCTACTTCTGTCCCTCCCAGTCTTAGCTGCCGGCATCACTATACTACTCACGGATCGAAACTTAAACACCACCTTTTTTGACCCAGCAGGTGGAGGTGACCCAATTCTTTACCAACATTTATTTTGATTCTTTGGCCACCCTGAAGTTTATATCCTTATTCTCCCAGGCTTCGGCATCATCTCCCATGTAGTAGCCTACTACTCCAATAAAAAAGAACCATTTGGCTATATAGGCATAGTCTGAGCAATACTCTCGATTGGCCTCCTTGGCTTCATCGTTTGAGCACACCACATATTCACCACAGACTTAAATGTAGACACCCGAGCCTACTTCACATCAGCAACAATAATTATTGCAATCCCAACGGGAGTAAAAGTATTTAGCTGACTAGCCACAATACATGGAGGAATTACCAAATGAGAAGCCCCAATACTATGAGCCCTAGGATTTATCTTTCTATTTACAGTAGGTGGTTTAACAGGAATTGTCCTAGCCAATTCCTCAATTGACATTGTTTTACATGACACTTATTATGTAGTTGCTCACTTTCATTATGTCCTCTCTATAGGAGCAGTCTTCGCTATTATAGCTGGATTTGTCCACTGATTCCCTTTATTTACTGGCTTCACTCTACATGAACTTTGGGCTAAAATTCAATTTGTAATGATATTTATTGGAGTTAATTTAACATTCTTCCCTCAACATTTCTTAGGTCTCGCTGGCATACCCCGGCGATATTCTGATTACCCAGATGCTTACACTCTATGAAACACAGTCTCATCTATCGGTTCTTTAATTTCCCTTGTTGCCGTTGTGATAATAATGTTTATTATTTGAGAAGCTTTTGCTTCAAAACGCCACTTCTTAAAAGCAGAATCAACTTCAACTAATATTGAATGACTTCTAGGCTTCCCGCCACACTACCACACCTTTGAAGAATCAACTTTCTCTATTAAACTCTCACGAGAAAGGAGGGAATTGAACCCCCATACCCTGGTTTCAAGCCAGGCACATAGCCTCTCTGTCACTTTCTTAGAAGAATTAGTTAAATTATAACATTACTTTGTCAAGGTAAAATTACTAGTTAAATTCTTGTATTCTTCTATGGCACACCCCGCTCAGCTTGGTTTTCAAAACGCAGCCTCACCTATTATAGAAGAATTACTTCATTTTCATGATCACACCCTTATAGCAGTACTTCTCATCAGTATACTTGTATTATACATCATCTCCGTACTCATATCTACTAAGCTCTCCAATACAAATACAATTGACGCCCAAGAAATTGAGATAGTATGGACAATTATGCCTGCCATTATCCTTATTGTAATTGCCCTTCCATCCCTCCGCATTCTCTATCTAATGGATGAAGTAAGCAACCCAGACATAACTATCAAAACCATCGGTCACCAATGATACTGAAGCTACGAGTACTCTGATTTCGTAAATTCAAACTTCGACTCCTATATGATCCCTACTAAAGACTTAGAATCGGGCAACTTCCGTTTATTAGAAGTAGATAACCGTATAATTGCCCCAATTGGAACAACTGTACGAATTCTAATTACAGCTGAAGACGTCCTACACTCTTGAGCCGTCCCTGCTCTAGG